AAAGAATTACAACACACGACCATAAGATATTCTATTTTTCCAAAGAAAAGTGTTCGCTCAATAAAGACTCCAGAAGATATTGATCGTAAATAAGAAGACTGTTTACGAAGAAATAGGAATAGATATTCAAATTCATATACATAAGAATTATGTAGGAACCAAAAGAATCTTTTCTTTCTTTTTGAAAAGACGTAAATATATTTATTTGAAGTAATCAGACTATTCAAATTATGATATTTGTGGAAAAACAATCGCAAGAAATGCAAAGAAGGAACATCTTTGATCCAGCATTGAAGGATTTGAACCAAGATTTCCAAATGGATAGGATGGGGTATTAGTAAATCTGACACATAATTTAAATGTGATAATTTATCCTCTAAAAAGGGAAATATTGAATGAATAGATCGTAAATTATGAGATTTTGGTATTCGTTTTTCTTCAAGGGAAGATACTAATCGTGATGAGAATGGAATTTCCAGAATGACTCCAAAAACTTCTGATATCATTTGAGAATAAAAATGAGAAGAAAAAGAATTCTTGTGACCCCAAAATACATTTTGGTTAGAATCATTCACCGAAGAAATCAAAGATTCCTGTTGGTACATTCGAGTAATTAAACGTTTCACAAGTACTAAACTATATTTATTGTCATAACCGATAATTTCCACAGGTTCGTAAAAAATCAAACTATTGAAGCTATGATAATGAACAAGTGAGTAAATATACTCCTGAAGGAGTAGCGGATAGAGGAAGTTTTGTTGCCGAAATCTATCTTTTTTAAATCTAAATATCCTTGTCATTCTGCCATTTAAATACATTTCTACTGTAACCAAAAAAGGGAGGCACTTCTTGTGTTATGAAATGATACATAGTGCAATATGGTCAGAACGGCGTATGCATATGTTGTGTTTCTCTTATACTAAAAGACTATTTAGAATTTTAGAATAAACTATAATAAGAATAGAATAAAATACAAAATAAGAAGTAAAAGATTATCTAAAAGTAAGAACAAAGAAAGAATATATACCCCGGAGACAGAGAGCCCAATCTACAGATCTTTTTGCTTTCCCTTTCTATCCAATTTTGGTTTCTTTTCCTTGTTAAATATAACAAGACTAACAATAAGAAAAAGGGTAAAGATCTTTTATTTTTGCAACCCAATCACTCTTTTGACTTTGGAAAAAGATTATTTTTTTATCACTATACTATTTCTTAGACACATCCGTCTCCAATCCACAATAAAGAATAATTAGGATTAATAAAAAAAAAAAAAAAAAAAGAATCAATGGTCCACTCAAAATTCACAAGAGAACCTTTTCCCACATCAGGCACTAATCTATTTTTAACGTATAATTAGTAATTTGATCGGGTAATCATTCAAATTAAGAAATGAAGCTCGTTGCTTTTTTGTCTTATTCGAATTGGAGCCATAAGACTCTATCCATTTATTCACTAGACCCAAAATACTTTACTGAACTTTAAAGATTTTATAAAAAGAAAAATTCTTGAAAATTCTTGTTCTATTTATATTATGAGTACTAGAAATCTTCTTTTTCTATGATTTTATTATTCTTTATTTTTTATTCTTTTTACGACATGCTTTTTTTTCCATTCATTACCTTTCAGGATCAGTCGCGGTCTTATAAACTCTACCAATAGTCTAGACGAATTCCTTCATCCAAATGTGTAAAAGATCAAAAATTATAGTCGCAATTAAAAGCCGAGTACTCTACCGTTGAGTTAGCAACCCGGATCAATATGAAGTGTAGATATGATCGAAATAAAAAAAAATCTAGCAAACTCATCCATTTTACTAAAGTGAAGGAAAGAGCCAATAGGGAATGAAATGGTGATAAAAAGATCTATTTATATACGATCAAATTATATTTGTTTGATACACCATTGTCAATATGAATGGACTCTTTAGAAAACAAATTTAAAGAAATTATATAATTATAAATTATCATTATAATATTATATATAAATATAAAATATATAAATATTAAATATAAATTTGTATTGTATTTGAAAGAATAAAACTTTGAGCAGAAAAAAAGAAGTAATAAGGAAAAGGTAGAGATAGAAAAAATGCGGCTTTCTTTAATAAAAAAAAGAAAGGTACAATACAAATATAAGAATAAAGGTTACCCCCCTTTTCGAGGGGGGTCCACAAAAATAAGCAAGAAAAAAATAAAAATATATAAAATATATATAAAGAAGTATGAATAGAAAAAGAAAAGAGTAAACTTTGAATAAAGAATTACACAAAGATAGAGTAACTAGTACCTATCTTTGTGTAATTCTTTATTCATAATTCTTGTTTTTCCTTTCTTTTTTTATCAAAAGAAATTCGAAATTCTTTAAAGAATTCTTCCTTCCTTAAAATATCATAAACAGTTCTTGTGGGTTGAACACCTTTTTCAAGGAAATATAAAATAGCAGGAACATTTGAATAAGTTTGATTCTTTATCGGATCATAAAAACCCACCTTTCGAAGATCTCTTCCTTCTCTTCGGGATCGAACATCAATTGCAACGATTCGATAGATGGCTCATTGGGATAGATGTAGATAAAAGATGCCCCCCTAGAAACGTATAGGAAGTTTTCTCCTCATACGGCTCAAGAAAAAATGATTCTAATTTTTCTAATTTATAGAAATGGATCCATAAAGAATTAGACTGTAATTTGAGTCTTTTTTCCTTCTTTACAGAAAAATAAATTGCATTTGTACTCCTAACTCAAGTTGGATAGTTTTGAAAGAGTTCGAAAGGAAATCCTTCGAATTTCTTGAGCTGTCTCTACCCTATTTTTTTCTCCTTTCAGATCTATTTTTTTTTTACTCATTATGATCCAATTGTTGAGACAAGTTAAAATAGTGTTTCCTTGTTTCGGAATTTATTGTCTTTGCTTTGCTCTTTGTGAAATCATTGGGTTTAGACATTACTTCGGTGATCCTTACTCCTTTTCAAAAAGGCAGCAACATACCTTTTGTTCTTTCTGTAAAAATCATACGAACGATTGATTCCTTTGTAATACACTCTTTATCTAAAAGAGTTTGAAAATTTCGATAAATTTTACTTTTTTCATTTCAAACTTGTTCAAATTTGAACCTCTACTTTTATCTATATTTATATAGAGATGATATATTTACAAAGTTGGTCTAACTTATTGATTGTCACTAACCCTAGATTATCCCCCCGATAAATGAATGAATCATTTTTGCTCGAGCTCCATCATATGCTATACCTTTCTATACCATTAGTATCTTTATTTAGCAACCCAAGAAAAATTCAATCAGGTTCCTAGCAGAACAAACTATGTCGAGATAAGAGCATCTTCATTCGTATAGAAAATGGTGGATGTCATAATCCACATCCAATCATGTCCTTCAAGTCGCACGTTGCTTTCTACCACATCGTTTCAAACGAAGTTTTACCATAACATCCCTCTCATTTTAATTTTGAACCGTATGTAATTGATTCAATATGTAATCATGAATAGTCATTGGCTGAGCCGATACATAATAAATCTACACTTATATATATAAATTTTTATCCGGAAAATATTTCACTTAAAATTACCCCATATTTTCTCATATGAATAATATCACATGAAAAAAAATCAGGTTTAAGCAAACTTATTTACATCTTCAGCAGATCTTTCGGAATTTTCCATAATAAAAGATCCCCCTTTTTCCTTAAAAAAAGAAAGAAATGAGAAACCTAAAAAAAACCTTTGACTTTCTTTTCATTCAAATGAAAAATAAATACCCATGAATGGCTAAAAGTTTTTAGCCGCTTTAACTAAATACTAAATAATATACCAAACTAAATATTTCATTGAAATATTCAATTATATAAATTCAATTATATAATAATAAGAAAATATGAAATAATAAGATATTCTTAATAAGAAAAAGATACAATATATTCTTATGTCATAATTATGTATATTTTTTCATTTCTTATTTTCATTGAATTTAAAACATAATTATGGAGTAGAAAAAGTCTCGTGTAAGGTAAGATCAAAGAGAAAAAAAGAATCCTCAAATTATGAAAATTATGATCTTTTCGCATCCATCTGCATCTTATAAAAAAAAGAATCGTTAACAAAAGGAATTACAAATATTGAAGAATAAAATACTTGAGTAATTTAATAAATAAAGTAAAAAAAAAAAAAGATATGATTCTTAGAATTCAGATTGGATAACATTGTATCCAAAATTAAACAGAAAATTGTTGAATTAGATTTTCAATAGAGAAGAATCTTTCGTTTTGGATGCAAACGATCTGGGACGGAAGGATTCGAACCTCCGAATAACGGGACCAAAACCCGTTGCCTTACCGCTTGGCCACGCCCCATTTTTAGTTGGTCTAAAAAAGACTAAGATAAATATTGGTTATTCGTCAATAACCAACCAAAAGAAATATAGGACATGTTGTCGCTAGGATTCAACACAATGGATATAGAATCAAAAAGATGAATTGATCATTACTTAGAATTCAATTAAGATATTGTATGAAAATAGAATTCTTTGTATTCTTATTTTATTGGAGATAAGTCAAAGAAAAAGAAGAATTTATTTCTTTTATTTGCCTTTTTATTTTAAATTTTCCCTCAGAAAAACAACTCAATCCAATCTGATAATTTATTTTCATTTCAATTTCATTTGAATTTTGAAGAACAAGAAAAGAATATTTGTTATGTTTAATATCTTTAGTTTAATCTGTCTCTGTCTTAATTCTACCCTTTATTCGAGTAGTTTCTTCTTCGCAAAATTGCCCGAAGCTTATGCCTTTTTCAATCCAATTGTAGACGTTATGCCGGTTATCCCTTTACTTTTTCTTCTCTTAGCCTTTGTTTGGCAAGCTGCTGTAAGTTTTCGATAAGAATGAAATCTCTATTCAATTAAAATTTTTATTCTGAAAATCAATAAGATCATAAATAATATTCAGATAAGTCTGGACATTAGGAACCCTCGATTCAAAAATTGAAATTCTGGTATTTATTATTGAATTTGAATAAGGGAAGGGACGATTATCTTGATCTTTAATCATCTAATCAGCTGATTCTTTTTGTTCTGACTTTTCCTTTAGAAGATCCCATACAATACCTAATTATAGATATGGATATGGCAAGAAATTTTTGGTAACAAAAAAACGAATATTATTCATAATATTACATTAGAATATTACATTAAAAATAGAAAGAAATTTGGAGCGTCATGTCAAAATAGTTTATAGCGTGTGTCGTAAAATAGGTGATCTATTTCCTTAAGCAAAAAATGATCTTATCTTGGAGATTTTTAATGCTTACTCTTAAACTATTTGTTTATACAGTAGTAATATTCTTTGTTTCTCTCTTCATCTTCGGATTCTTATCTAATGATCCGGGGCGTAATCCTGGGCGTGAAGAATAAAAAAAGAGATGAGATTCGTTTTTACTTTTTCCTTGATTTTTTCATAGGTAAATGTATAAATAAATGGAATAGATGCTAAATAAAGATAAAAGATTTTTAAAATAAACTAATCGAAAATATCAAGTGATCAGGGGGTCGGAGAGAGAGGGATTTGAACCCTCGGTACGAATAATTCGTACAACGGATTAGCAATCCGACGCTTTAGTCCACTCAGCCATCTCTCCCCATTCAAAATGGGAAATTTATCATGTGATTTCACACGTGAAGTCAAGATTGAAAACAATCTTGATTTTCCTTCACTTCAATGATCCGAAACAGATTTCTCCAATAGAAAGAATACTTTACTTGTTTGATTTTTTACAAAAGCCGACCTTATTAAGTATAAGTACTGGCCGGGCCAGTACTTCTTTTGTTCCGACGAATAAAAATTGTTATTGAAAAAAGAAGACTAATTTTCATTGCCATTCCTAATCATTAGAAATTATATAAGATTCTAATGGAGAAATTCTTTCAAAAATTCTAGATTACTATAGAATATTCTATAGTAATTATAGTAAATTAGAATATTTAGTCTTTCTATTAAAATTTATAGTAAAAGTGTTCTAGTAATAGTATTCTATTATATAGTAAACTACTATTTTTTGTCTTTATTTTCTTATTCTTAAATGAAAAACAAATTTCATTCTAAACGAAAGTTGAAGTTCAGTATTTGATTCAAATTTCATATTAATATGAAATATATATTAAATATATAATTAATATGTAGCGGGTATAGTTTAGTGGTAAAAGTGTGATTCGTTCTATTAACAACTTCAATAGTTAAGGGGTCTTTCCATTTTTTTCATATTTCATATTCCATTCCGATAAAAAACTTTATTTCTTAAAAAGATTTAATCCTTTACCCCTCAATAGGACATTTGAGGAAAGAATATACATTCTCACGATTTCTATCCAAAAGTCAATCAGAATTTTAATAAAAAAATTGGATTATGGAGTCGAGAAGCATAATTTTTTTGATTGGTTAAATTCTTCCAATTCAATGAGTATGAATAAAGGATCTATGGATAATAGTACAAAACTTTCAATCGTAACTAAATCTTCAATTTTTGCGTTGAAAAAGAGCAAGATTGAAGCAAAATAGCTAGAAAATGATGGTTTTGGTTTACTAGAACCCTCGGCTTCTTATTTCAGCTCGGTAGAAACAAAATTATTTTCCTTAGGATCCCCCGAATAGAAAAGAAATAGGGGACGAAGTAACTAGACTAGAGACTAGAAAGATTTGAGAGAATCTCCCTCTTCTATAGGGATCATCTAAAAAGCAAGTAACTTTAGATGCATTCGTAAAAAAAGCTGACATAGATGTTATGGATCTCTTTTTTTTTTTTATGATGGGAATACATAGATATTCCATAAAGGAGCCGAATGAAACCAAAATCTCATGTTCGGTTTTGAATTAGAGATGTTAAAACTGATCAAACAACGTCGACTATAACCCCTAGCCTTCCAAGCTAACGATGCGGGTTCGATTCCCGCTACCCGCTATATATATTATTTATTCCTTAACTTCATAGGATATACAGATGCCTTATCCTTTTTGATATGCATCCTTCTTTTTATTGTTTATTTTATTGTTTATTTTATTCCCTAAATACGTCACATTTTTTTATGAAAAAATGTGAAAATAGGAATGAAGAGCGTCCATTGTCTAATGGATAGGACAGAGGTCTTCTAAACCTTTGGTATAGGTTCAAATCCTATTGGACGCAATTTATTTCTATATATCTATTCTAGATAGAGAATAGAAAAAAAAGAAGAACTATATTTTATAAAGGACCTTGATTCGAATCATAAATCTTTATCAATAATTTATATGAATTAAGAATATAATAAAAACGATAGATTTACATTTATCTTTGTTACTGAAGTAGAAAGAGTTCAATCTGTTCCTGAATAGCTTCTTTCAAAAGGGTTTCAGCCTCTTCGGTGAATATCTTGGTAGAAGATAGAATTTCTTGGAATTTAGGTTTCTTCTTTGTTAAGTAGGTACGTAACTCAACGAGAAATTTCTTTACCTGTCCAAT